GTTAATGTAGCTTATAACAAAGCAAAGCACTGAAAATGCTTAGATGGATAACCAAAATCCCATAAACACAAAGGTTTGGTCCTGGCCTTATAATTAATTGGAGGTAAGATTACACATGCAAACATCCATAAACCGGTGTAAAATCCCTTAAACATTTATACAAAACTTAAGGAGAGGGTATCAAGCACATAATATAGCTTAAAACACCTTGCCTAGCCACACCCCCACGGGACTCAGCAGTGATAAATATTAAGCAATGAACGAAAGTTTGACTAAGCTATACCTCTTAGGGTTGGTAAATTTCGTGCCAGCCACCGCGGTCATACGATGAACCCAAACTAATTATTTACGGCGTAAAACGTGTTAACTACAAATTCCATAATAGAATTAAAATCCAACTTATATGTGAAAATTCATTGTTAGGACCTAAACTCAATAACGAAAGTAATTCTAACCAATTAATACTACACACCATAGCTAAGACCCAAACTGGGATTAGATACCCCACTATGCTTAGCCCTAAACTTCAATAATTCTACCTACAAAAATATTTGCCAGAGAACTACTAGCCACAGCTTAAAACTCAAAGGACTTGGCGGTACTTTATATCCATCTAGAGGAGCCTGTTCTATAATCGATAAACCCCGTTCTACCTTACCACCTCTTGCTAATTCAGCCTATATACCGCCATCTTCAGCAAACCCTAAAAAGGCACTAAAGTAAGCACAAGAATAAACATAAAAACGTTAGGTCAAGGTGTAGCCAATGAAGTGGAAAGAAATGGGCTACATTTTCTTCCTAAAAGAACATTACGAGACCCTTTATGAAATTAAAGAGTAAAGGAGGATTTAGTAGTAAATTAAGAATAGAGAGCTTAATTGAATAGAGCAATGAAGTACGCACACACCGCCCGTCACCCTCTTCAAATTAAACCAATAAAGACCATACATAATTATATCAAAAATTTATGAGAAGAGATAAGTCGTAACAAGGTAAGCATACTGGAAAGTGTGCTTGGAATAATCACAGTGTAGCTTATTAAAAAGCATCTGGCCAACACCCAGAAGATTTCATAAAATGAACACTTTGAACCAATTCTAGCCCTAAAATCAATTTATATAACTAAATTATTTCATAAACCAAAACATTTATTCCCAAAAAAGTATTGGAGAAAGAAATTTATTCTACTAGGAGCTATAGAGAAAGTACCGTAAGGGAATGATGAAAGATTAATTTAAAGTAAAAATAAGCAAAGATTAAACCTTGTACCTTTTGCATAATGAATTAACTAGAAAAAACTTAACAAAAAGTATTTAAGCTAAGAACCCCGAAACCAAACGAGCTACCTAAGAACAATTTTATGAATCAACCCGTCTATGTAGCAAAATAGTGGGAAGATTTTTAGGTAGAGGTGAAAAGCCTACCGAGCTTGGTGATAGCTGGTTGCCCAAAAAAAGAACCTTAATTCTACTTTAAATTTACCATAAGAACAAAAAAATCAAAATGTAAATTTAAAACATAGCCAAAAGAGGGACAGCTCTTTAGGAAAGGAAAAAACCTTAAATAGTGAATAAAAACCAAAAACAACCTATAACCATTGTAGGCCTAAAAGCAGCCACCAATAAAGAAAGCGTTCAAGCTCAACATTATATTTATACAAATCCCACAAATACCAATAAATTCCTAACATACAAATTGGGCCAATCTATAAACTTATAGATGAGACACTGTTAATATGAGTAACAAGAATTTTATTCTCCTAGCACAAGTGTATGACAACTCGGATAACCATTGTCAATTATCGAGCCATAGAAATTAAACCTCATATAAAACTATCTACCATCAACTCGTTAACCCAACACAGGCGTGCTATAAGGAAAGATTAAAAAAAGTAAAAGGAACTCGGCAACCACGAGCCCCGCCTGTTTACCAAAAACATCACCTCTAGCATAATAAGTATTAGAGGCACTGCCTGCCCAGTGACAAAAGTTAAACGGCCGCGGTATCCTGACCGTGCAAAGGTAGCATAATCACTTGTTCCTTAATTAGGGACTAGAATGAATGGCTAAACGAGGGCTCAACTGTCTCTTACTTTCAATCAGTGAAATTGACCCTCCAGTGAAGAGGCTGGAATACTATAATAAGACGAGAAGACCCTATGGAGCTTTAATTTATTAGTTTAATTTATAATAAAGTAACCTAATGGCCTAAATAAAAATAGATATAAACTAAAAATTTCGGTTGGGGTGACCTCGGAGCATAAAAAACCCTCCGAATGATTTTAACTTAGACACACAAGTCAAAGTAATTATTATATCTTATTGACCCAATCATTGATCAACGGACCAAGTTACCCTAGGGATAACAGCGCAATCCTATTTAAGAGTTCATATCGACAATTAGGGTTTACGACCTCGATGTTGGATCAGGACATCCCAATGGTGCAGAAGCTATTAATGGTTCGTTTGTTCAACGATTAAAGTCCTACGTGATCTGAGTTCAGACCGGAGCAATCCAGGTCGGTTTCTATCTATTTACAATTTCTCCCAGTACGAAAGGACAAGAGAAATGGAGCCACCTTACCACAAATGCTCCCAACCTAATTTATGAAAAAATCTCAATAAAATATGTATGTACAACAAACTATACCTAGACCAGGTCATTAGGATGGCAGAGCCAGGTAATTGCGTAAGACTTAAAACCTTACACCCAGAGGTTCAATTCCTCTTCCTAATAGTGTACTTTATTAATATCCTAACATTACTCCTACCAATCCTAATTGCCATGGCTTTCCTTACCCTAGTAGAACGAAAAATTCTAGGTTATATACAATTACGAAAAGGCCCTAACATCGTAGGCCCATATGGCATCCTACAACCATTTGCAGATGCCATAAAACTATTTATAAAAGAACCCATACGGCCCCTAACCACCTCACTATCACTATTCATTATCGCACCAACCCTTTCCCTCACATTAGCCTTAAGCCTATGAATTCCTTTACCAATACCTCACCCCCTTATCAACCTAAATCTAGGCATACTATTTATCCTAGCCACATCAAGCCTTTCAGTCTATTCCATTTTATGATCAGGATGAGCATCAAACTCAAAATACTCTCTGTTCGGAGCCCTACGAGCCGTCGCCCAAACCATCTCCTACGAAGTTACAATAGCCATTATCCTACTCTCAGTCCTCCTAATAAGCGGCTCATTCTCCCTACAAATACTTATCACCACACAAGAACATATCTGACTATTAATCCCCGCTTGACCAATAGCCATAATATGATATATCTCAACTTTAGCAGAAACAAACCGAGCCCCTTTCGATCTAACAGAAGGAGAATCAGAATTAGTTTCGGGCTTTAACGTTGAATACGCTGCAGGCCCATTTGCCCTATTCTTTATAGCTGAATATACCAACATCCTCCTAATAAACGCCCTGACATCCATTGTATTCTTAGGACCCTTACACCTTATTAATAACCCTGAACTATACTCAACCAACTTCATAACAGAAACTCTACTACTATCAACAATATTCCTATGAATTCGAGCCTCCTATCCCCGTTTCCGATATGACCAACTAATGCACCTCCTATGAAAAAACTTTCTCCCCCTAACACTAGCATTATGCACATGATATATTTCTCTCCCAATCTTCCTAGCAGGAATTCCACCCTACACATAGAAATATGTCTGACAAAAGAGTTACTTTGATAGAGTAAATTATAGAGGTCCAAGCCCTCTTATTTCTAGGACGATAGGAATTGAACCTACACCTAAGAATTCAAAATTCTCCGTGCTACCAATACACCCCATCCTATATAGTAAGGTCAGCTAATAAAGCTATCGGGCCCATACCCCGAAAATGTTGGTCTTTAACCCTTCCCGTACTAATAAACCCAATCACCCTAATTATTATTTACTTCTCTATCATTATAGGACCTGTAGTCACAATATCTAGCTCCAACCTACTCCTAATGTGAGTAGGATTAGAAATAAGTCTTCTAGCTATTATTCCACTACTAATTAACAAAAAAAACCCACGATCAACTGAAGCAGCAACAAAATATTTCCTCACTCAAGCAACAGCCTCAATAATTATTTTATTATCTATTGTACTAAACTATAAACAACTAGGAATATGGACATTCCAACAACAAACCAACGATATATTACTTAATATATTACTAGTCTCATTATCCATAAAACTCGGACTAGCTCCATTCCACTACTGACTACCCGAAGTTACCCAAGGAATTCCCATACACATTGGACTTATTCTATTAACCTGACAAAAAATTGCCCCACTAACAATCCTACTTCAAATTTATCAACTTTTAAATCCAACCATTACAACCATTCTAGCAATTTCATCCATCCTAATTGGCGCTTGAGGAGGACTAAACCAAACACAGACACGAAAAATTATAGCATACTCATCAATCGCACATATAGGATGAATGATAGCAATTCTCCCATACAACCCAAACCTAACACTCCTAAACCTAATAATTTACATCCTCCTAACCACCCCAATATTTATTACACTTATAACAAACTCAGCAACAACCATCAACTCCTTCTCACTAACATGAAACAAAACACCCATAATATTAACCCTCGCATCACTAATTCTTCTATCTTTAGGAGGACTACCACCCCTAACAGGATTTCTACCAAAATGAGCCATCATCTCAGAACTCATAAAAAATAACTGCTCAATCCTATCAACACTAATAGCCATCATAGCCTTACTAAACTTATTCTTCTATACACGCCTAATCTACTCCATATCTCTCACAATATTCCCAACCAACAACAACTCCAAAATAATCCCCCATCACCCAAACCTAAAATACACTTTCATCCTACCAACATTAACAATCATAAGCACCCTCACCCTACCTATCTCACCCCAACTAATAACATAGGAGTTTAGGATATACAGTCCAAGAGCCTTCAAAGCCCTTAGAAAACAAACAAGTTTAACTCCTGATAAGGACTGTAAGACTATACCCTACATCCGTTGAATGCAAATCAACTGCTTTAATTAAGCTAAGACCTTTACTAGATTGGAGGGATTTAAACCCACGAAAATTTAGTTAACAGCTAAATACCCTATTACTGGCTTCAATCTACTTCTCCCGCCTATCAGAAAGGAGGCGGGAGAAGCCTTAGTAGAGAAGATTTCTACACCTTCGAATTTGCAATTCGACATGATTATCACCTTAAGGCTCTCTTGGTAAAAAGGGGGCTCAACCCCTGTATTTAGATTTACAGTCTAATGCCTACTCAGCCATTTTACCTATGTTCGTAAACCGTTGACTATTTTCAACTAATCATAAAGATATCGGAACCCTCTACTTACTATTCGGAGCCTGAGCAGGCATAGTAGGAACAGCCCTGAGTATCCTAATCCGAGCAGAATTAGGTCAACCAGGCACACTCCTGGGTGACGACCAAATTTATAATGTAATCGTCACAGCCCATGCATTCGTAATAATCTTCTTTATAGTTATACCGATCATAATTGGCGGCTTCGGAAACTGGCTTGTACCATTAATAATTGGAGCCCCTGATATAGCATTCCCACGAATAAATAACATAAGCTTTTGACTACTCCCACCATCATTTCTACTTCTACTAGCATCCTCCATAGTAGAAGCCGGAGCAGGAACAGGATGAACAGTATATCCACCCCTAGCCGGAAACTTAGCCCATGCGGGAGCATCAGTAGACCTAACCATCTTCTCCCTCCACCTAGCCGGGGTATCCTCCATCCTAGGAGCTATTAATTTTATCACGACCATTATTAACATAAAACCCCCTGCCATAACCCAATACCAAACACCTCTATTTGTATGATCCGTATTAATTACAGCCGTACTACTACTTCTTTCACTCCCAGTTTTAGCAGCAGGCATTACTATACTTCTTACAGATCGAAACCTGAACACAACTTTCTTTGATCCTGCTGGAGGTGGAGATCCTATTCTCTACCAACATTTATTCTGATTTTTCGGACACCCAGAAGTATATATTCTTATTCTTCCGGGATTTGGAATTATCTCACACGTAGTTACTTATTATTCCGGAAAAAAAGAACCATTTGGATATATAGGCATAGTATGAGCTATAATATCTATTGGCTTCCTAGGATTTATCGTTTGAGCACATCACATATTTACAGTAGGCTTAGACGTAGACACACGAGCCTACTTCACATCCGCCACTATAATTATTGCAATTCCTACAGGCGTAAAAGTGTTCAGCTGACTTGCTACTCTGCACGGCGGCAATATCAAATGATCGCCAGCCATACTATGAGCGCTAGGATTTATTTTCCTATTTACAGTAGGAGGGCTAACTGGCATTGTCCTATCCAATTCATCACTTGACATTGTACTTCATGACACATATTATGTAGTAGCACACTTCCATTATGTCTTATCTATAGGAGCCGTATTTGCCATTATAGCCGGATTTGTCCACTGATTCCCACTATTCTCAGGATATACTCTAGATGATACATGAGCAAAAGCTCACTTCGCCATTATGTTTGTAGGAGTTAATTTAACATTCTTTCCCCAACATTTTTTAGGATTATCAGGAATGCCCCGCCGCTATTCTGACTACCCAGATGCTTATACTACATGAAACACAATCTCATCTATAGGCTCATTTATTTCACTCACAGCTGTACTTGTAATAATCTTCATAATCTGAGAAGCCTTTGCATCAAAACGAGAAGTGCTGTCAATCTCCTACTCCTCAACAAACCTAGAATGGCTTCATGGATGCCCTCCACCTTATCACACTTTCGAGGAACCTTCCTACGTAAAAGTCAAATAAGAAAGGAAGGATTCGAACCCCCTACAATTGGTTTCAAGCCAACTTCATAACCACTATGTCTTTCTCAATGAGATATTAGTAAAGAAATTACATAACTTTGTCAAAGTTAAATTATAGATTTAAATCTATATATCTTATATGGCTTATCCATTTCAACTAGGCTTACAAGACGCCACATCACCTATTATAGAAGAACTTACAAATTTTCATGATCACACACTAATAATTGTCTTTCTCATCAGCTCACTAGTTCTATACATTATCTCATCAATATTAACAACAAAACTAACACATACAAGTACAATAAACGCACAAGAAGTAGAGACAATCTGAACTATCCTTCCAGCCGTCATCCTTGTTTTAATTGCCCTCCCTTCCCTTCGAATTCTATACATGATAGATGAAATCAATAACCCCGTACTAACAGTAAAAACTATAGGACATCAATGATACTGAAGCTACGAATACACCGACTATGAAGATTTATGCTTTGACTCTTACATAATCCCAACAAATGATTTAAAACCCGGCGAACTCCGCCTTTTAGAAGTTGACAACCGAGTAGTGCTCCCCATAGAACTTCCAATCCGCATATTAATCTCATCCGAAGACGTTCTGCACTCATGAGCTGTCCCTTCACTAGGTCTAAAAACTGACGCAATCCCAGGCCGCCTAAACCAAGCTACAGTAACATCCAACCGACCCGGCCTATTCTACGGCCAATGCTCTGAAATCTGTGGCTCAAATCACAGCTTCATACCTATCGTACTTGAAATAGTACCCCTAAAGTATTTTGAAAACTGATCCTCTTCCATAATTTAAATTCATTGCGAAGCTTAGAGCGTTAACCTTTTAAGTTAAAATTAGAGATTATAAATCTCCACAATGATATGCCACAACTAGACACATCTACATGATTCATTACAATCTTGTCCTCAATAATCACATTATTTATTTTATTCCAGTTAAAATTCTCTTCCCGAATCTTCCCTGCAAACCCCTCACCCAAAATAGTGACCATAAAAAAAACAAACAATCCTTGAGAATCAAAATGAACGAAAATCTATTTGCCTCTTTCATCACCCCGTCAGTAATAGGCTTACCAATCGTTGTAACCATTATTATATTTCCATCAATTCTATTTCCATCATCAGAACGTTTAATCAGCAACCGCCTACACTCATTCCAACACTGATTAATTAAACTTATTATTAAACAAATAATATTAATCCACACACCAAAAGGTCGAACATGAACATTAATAATTGTATCACTAATTATATTTATTGGCTCAACAAATCTCCTAGGACTACTCCCCCACACATTCACTCCCACTACCCAATTATCCATAAACCTAAGCATGGCCATTCCACTATGAGCAGGAGCCGTTATTATGGGATTCCGACACAAACTAAAAGACTCTCTAGCCCACTTCCTACCACAAGGAACACCTCTTTCACTCATTCCAATACTAATTATCATCGAAACTATTAGCCTATTTATTCAACCAATAGCACTAGCAGTACGACTAACAGCCAATATTACAGCAGGCCACTTACTAATACATCTAATTGGAGGTGCTACCCTAGTACTAATAGACATTAGCCCCCCAACAGCCACAATCACATTTATCATCTTACTTTTACTTACAATACTTGAATTTGCCGTAGCCTTAATTCAAGCCTATGTATTTACCCTTCTAGTAAGCCTATATTTACATGATAATACATAATGACCCACCAAACCCACGCCTACCATATAGTAAACCCAAGCCCTTGACCACTAACAGGAGCACTATCTGCCCTTCTATTAACATCAGGCTTAGTAATATGATTTCATCACAAGTCTATAATCCTCCTACTACTAGGACTACTAACAACCATTTTAACTATATACCAATGATGACGAGATATCATCCGAGAAGGAACATATCAAGGTCACCACACCCCAATCGTACAAAAAGGTCTCCGATATGGGATAATCTTATTTATCATTTCCGAAGTATTTTTCTTTGCCGGATTTTTCTGAGCATTCTACCACTCTAGTTTAGTCCCCACCCATGATTTAGGAGGTTGCTGGCCCCCAACAGGAATTATTCCCTTAAACCCTCTAGAAGTCCCCCTATTAAACACAACAGTCCTTCTAGCATCAGGAGTCTCAATTACATGAGCGCACCACAGCCTAATAGAAGGAAACCGAAACCACATAAATCAAGCCCTACTAATCACCATTCTATTAGGACTATATTTTACTATTCTACAAGCCTCAGAATATTTCGAAACATCTTTTTCTATCTCAGACGGAATTTACGGCTCAACATTCTTTATAACAACAGGATTCCATGGCCTACATGTAATTATCGGTTCAACCTTCCTCATTGTCTGCCTATTACGACAACTAAAATTCCATTTTACATCAAATCATCACTTCGGATTTGAAGCAGCAGCATGATACTGACACTTCGTAGATGTAGTATGACTATTCCTATATGTTTCCATCTATTGATGAGGATCTTACTCTTTTAGTATAACCATTATAACTGACTTCCAATTAGTAGATTCTGAAAATACATTCAGAAAAGAGTAATTAACTTATTTATTATTATCACAATTAACATCACCCTATCTCTTATCCTCGTATCAATCGCATTTTGACTTCCCCAAATGAATCTTTACTCCGAAAAAGCAAACCCATACGAATGCGGATTTGACCCAACAAGTTCCGCCCGCCTCCCTTTCTCAATAAAATTTTTCTTAGTAGCCATTACATTCCTGTTATTCGACCTAGAAATTGCCCTACTACTCCCCCTCCCATGAGCAATTCAAACAACCAGCATTACTACAATAACAACAACCGCCTTCCTCCTAGTAACTATTCTATCTCTTGGCTTAAGTTACGAATGAACACAAAAAGGATTAGAATGAACAGAATAATTGGTAATTAGTTTAAATAAAATTAATGATTTCGACTCATTAGATTATGATAATAATCATAATTACCAACAATGACATCTGCCTTCCTTAATCTCACACTAGCATTTACACTATCACTACTAGGCACATTAATATTCCGTTCTCACCTAATATCTACCCTCCTATGCCTAGAAGGAATAATATTATCCCTATTTATTATAACCTCAACATCCACATTAAACTCCAACTCCATAATCTCCATAACCATTCCAATCACCATCTTAGTCTTTGCAGCCTGTGAAGCAGCAGTAGGGTTAGCCTTACTAGTAAAAATTTCAAACACCTATGGAACAGATTATGTTCAAAACCTTAACCTCCTACAATGTTAAAAATTATTTTTCCATCACTAATGCTACTCCCACTAACATGACTTTCAAATAACAAAAAAACCTGAACCAACGTTACCTCATATAGTTTCCTGGTAAGCCTAATAAGTCTATCATTACTATGACAAAACGACGAGAATCACCTAAACTTTTCAACCATGTTCTCCTCCGACCCCTTATCCACCCCACTAATCATTTTAACAACTTGACTACTTCCACTTATACTCCTAGCCAGCCAAAATCACATAAAAAAAGAAAAATTAATTCACCAAAAACTCTACATTTCAATATTAATCAGCCTTCAAATCCTACTTATCATAACATTTTCCGCAACAGAACTCATTTTATTTTATATTCTATTCGAAGCCACCCTAATCCCAACATTAATTATTATTACCCGATGAGGTAACCAAACAGAACGCCTAAACGCGGGTATTTACTTCTTATTTTATACACTAATTGGCTCCATCCCACTCCTAATTGCCCTTATCTCAATCCAAAACTCAACAGGAACACTCAATTTTCTACTCCTCTCTCTTACAACTCATCCTTTATCACCTTCATGATCCAACAATATCCTATGATTGGCATGCATAATAGCATTTATAGTAAAAATACCATTATACGGAGTACATCTATGACTCCCCAAAGCCCACGTAGAAGCCCCAATTGCAGGATCCATAATTCTAGCAGCCATTCTTCTAAAACTAGGAGGTTACGGAATGATACGAATCTCTATAATACTAGACCCCCTAACAAAATCTTTAGCTTACCCATTCATTATACTATCATTATGAGGCATGATCATAACCAGCTCAATCTGCCTCCGCCAGACAGATCTAAAATCACTAATCGCTTACTCATCCGTAAGCCATATAGCCCTAGTCATTACAGCTATTATAATCCAAACACCATGAAGTTTTACAGGAGCTACTATTCTAATAATCGCTCACGGACTAACCTCATCCCTCTTATTCTGCCTAGCAAACACAAATTACGAACGAATTCATAGCCGAACTATAATTATAGCCCGAGGCCTACAAATAATTTTTCCACTAATAGCAATATGATGACTATTAGCAAGCCTAGCTAACCTAGCCCTTCCACCCTTAATTAATCTCATAGGAGAACTATTTATTGTAATATCAACATTCTCTTGATCAAACCCCTCCATTATCCTTACAGCAACAAATATTGTCATCACAGGAATTTACTCCATATACATAATTATTACAACCCAACGAGGAAAATTAACTAATCACATAAATAACTTACAACCTTCCCATACACGAGAACTAACACTCATAGCCCTCCACATCATTCCCCTAATCCTATTAACAATCAACCCTAAACTCATTACCGGCTTAACAATATGTAAATATAGTTTACAAAAAACATCAGACTGTGAACCTGATAACAGGATATTAAATTCCTTATTTACCAAGAAAGCACTGCAAGAACTGCTAATTCATGCCCCCATACCTAAACATATGGCTTTCTTACTTTTATAGGATAAAAGTAATCCATTGGTCTTAGGAACCAAAAATCTTGGTGCAATTCCAAATAAAAGTAATTAACATAATAACATCCTCAATCCTCACAATCCTATTATTACTCACAACACCAATTATCATATCAATAACCAACTTACCTAAAATCATTAATTTTCCATCATACGCTACTCTATCAATCAAACTCTCATTCTTCCTAAGCCTCCTACCCTTAACTTTATTTTTTCACCATAACACAGAATATATAATTACTAGCTGACACTGACTTACTATAAATTCCATCAAACTCACTATAAGCTTTAAAATTGACTATTTCTCCATCCTATTCCTCTCAGTAGCCCTATTCGTAACCTGATCGATCATACAATTTTCTTCATGATATATACACTCAGACCCTAATATCAACCGATTCATCAAATACCTAATACTATTTCTTATTACTATACTAATCCTAACCTCAGCCAACAACCTATTTCAATTATTCATCGGGTGAGAAGGTGTAGGAATCATATCTTTCCTGTTAATCGGATGATGATACAGCCGTGCAGATGCCAACACAGCAGCTCTCCAAGCAATCCTATATAATCGAATCGGAGACATTGGCTTCATCCTAGCCATAACATGATTCTGCTTAAATACCAACTCCTGAGAACTTCAACAAATCTTCTTAACCAACAATAGTAATCTAATGCCCCTAATAGGACTCCTAATTGCAGCCACGGGAAAATCCGCCCAATTTGGACTCCACCCATGACTCCCATCAGCCATAGAAGGTCCAACTCCCGTATCCGCTCTACTACACTCAAGCACTATAGTTGTCGCAGGAATCTTCCTAATAATCCGATTCCACCCTCTCACCTCAAACAACTCCACTATCTTAACAACCATACTATGTCTTGGAGCCATCACCACACTATTTACAGCAATTTGCGCACTCACCCAAAACGATATCAAAAAAATCGTAGCCTTCTCCACATCCAGTCAACTAGGCCTCATAATAGTAACACTAGGAATTAACCAACCCTATTTAGCCTTCCTCCACATCTGCACCCACGCATTCTTCAAAGCTATACTATTTATATGCTCCGGATCAATTATCCACAGCCTAAATGATGAACAAGACATTCGAAAAATAGGAAGCATAATAAAAGCAATACCATTCACATCATCCTGCCTCGTCATCGGAAGCTTAGCCCTAACTGGCATACCATTCCTAACAGGTTTTTACTCAAAAGACCTCATTATCGAAGCCATTAACACGTGTAACACCAACGCCTGAGCCCTGACAATCACCTTAATCGCCACATCAATAACCGCCATCTACAGTATACGAATTATTTATTTCGTCACTATAACAAAACCACGCTACTCCCCTCTAATTATTATAAACGAAAACAACCCAAACCTCATTAATCCTATTAAACGGCTAGCACTAGGAAGTATTCTAGCCGGATTCCTCATCTCACAGAACATTCCCCCAACTAACATCCAAATTCTCACAATACCCTGATACATAAAAATAACAGCCTTATTTATTTCAATCCTAGGTTTCGCCATTGCCTTAGAACTTAATAACCTAACCCTAAACCTCTCAATAAACAAAACTACCAAAATCTCATCATTTTCAACCTCACTAGGCTATTTCCCATCTATCATCCACCGACTAATTCCCCAAAAAACCCTTATCCCCAGCTATAAAATATCCCTCAACCTCCTAGACCTAATCTGACTAGAAAAAACTATTCCAAAATCAACCTCAATCACCCACGCCCACCTATCCAAAATAATAACCAATCAAAAAGGCCTAATCAAATTATATTTCATATCTTTCCTAATCACAATTTCATTAATTTTTATAATCCACATTATTAGTCCCGAGTGATTTCAATAATAATAAAAATACCAGCAAACAAAGATCACCCAGCCACTACCATCATTCAAGTAGCACAACTATACATACACGCAACCCCAACTCCACCCTCCAACATCACCCCAACATCATCAATCTCATACATTAACCAGTCACCTAAACCTCCAAAATTAACTAACTCAACCTTATCATTCAAATAAAGCAAATAGAACACCAATAACTCTATAAAAACTCCCAATACAAAAAAACTAAAAATAAATCAACTAGAACCCCAAGTTTCCGGATACTCCTCCGTAGCCATAGCAGTTGTATAACCAAAAACAACCAACATTCCACCCAAATAAATTAAAAACACTATCAAGCCCAAGAATGACCCTCCAAACCCTAAAACTATTAAACAACCAACACATCCACTAACAATTAAACCGAACCCACCATAAATAGGCGAAGGCTTCAAAGCCAACCCTAAACAACCAGTCAAAAATAATAAACTTAGAATAAATATATAATTCGTCATTATTTCTACACAGCATTTAACTGTGACCAATGACATGAAAAATCATCGTTGTAATTCAACTATAGAAACCCCAATGACAAACATCCGAAAATCCCACCCTCTACTCAAAATCATCAACCACTCTTTCATTGACCTTCCCGCCCCATCCAACATCTCATCATGATGAAACTTCGGCTCCCTCTTAGGAGTCTGCCTAATAATCCAAATTATCACAGGACTATTCCTAGCAATACACTATACATCCGACACCATAACAGCATTCTCATCAGTCACCCATATCTGCCGAGACGTAAACTACGGCTGATTAATCCGATACTTACATGCCAACGGAGCCTCAATATTTTTCATCTGCTTATTTCTCCACGTAGGACGAGGCATATATTATGGATCCTACACCTTCTTAGAAACATGAAACATTGGAATTATCCTCCTATTCACAGTAATAGCAACCGCATTTATAGGCTACGTACTACCATGAGGACAAATATCATTCTGAGGAGCCACAGTAATTACAAATTTACTATCAGCTATTCCATACATTGGGACCACCCTCGTTGAATGAATCTGAGGAGGATTCTCAGTAGACAAAGCAACCCTAACACGCTTCTTCGCATTCCACTTTATCCTCCCATTCATTATTGCCGCCCTCGCAATCGTACATCTTCTATTCCTTCACGAAACAGGATCAAACAACCCCACAGGACTAAACCCTGACGCAGACAAAATTCCATTCCACCCATATTACACAATCAAAGACCTCCTAGGAGTATTTATCCTGCTACTAATTCTAATAACCCTAGTTTTATTCTTCCCAGACCTCCTAGGAGACCCAGATAATTACACACCCGCCAACCCCCTAAACACCCCACCTCATATCAAACCAGAATGATATTTCCTCTTCGCTTACGCCATCTTACGTTCCATCCCCAACAAACTAGGAGGAGTAATAGCCCTAGTCCTATCAATCTTAATTTTAGCCCTACTACCATTCCTACATACCTCAAAACAACGCAGCCTAATATTTCGCCCAATCACCCAAATCCTATACTGAATTCTCACAGCCAACCTACTTATTCTAACATGAATCGGAGGTCAGCCGGTAGAACACCCATTCATTATTATTGGCCAAATAGCATCCATCAGTTATTTTTCAATTATCCTAGTCCTAATACCAATCTCCGGAATCATTGAAGACAAAATACTAAAATGAAATTAATGTCCCGATAGTATAAAAATTACCTTGGTCTTGTAAACCAAAAATGAAGAGACATCTTCTCAGGACATCAAGAAGAAGGACTAACTTCCCCACCATCAACACCCAAAGCTGATATTCTAATTAAACTACTTCTTGACAGTACATAAAATTATCTAGAACATTAGTACATTAATGTATATCGTGCATTAATTTATATTCCCCTAGCATATAAGCACGTAATTTACATTAATGAACCAAGATATTAACTTAAAACTCAACATAACTCAAATACAACATGACTATTCTTCCATACATTAAGATAATGTATTAAGGACATATCTGTGTTATTAGACATACACCATTTACGTCACGAAATCTTCCTCTTCCATATGACTATCCCCTTCCATATTTGGTCTCTATTTCTACCATCCTCCGTGAAATCAACAACCCGCCCACCAGTCCCTCTCTTCTCGCTCCGGGCCCATACAACTTGGGGGTGACTATACTGAATCTTTACCAGGCATCTGGTTCTTACTTCAGGGCCATCAATTGTTTTATCGTCCACTCGTTCCCCTTAAATAAGACATCTCGATGGTAACGGGTCTAATCAGCCCATGATCAACATAACTGTGGTGTCATACATTTGGTATTTTTTAATTTTCGGATGCCTTCACCAACATAGCCGTCAAGGCATGAAGGTCAGCACAAAATCCCGGGGTACCTCCTAGTTAAGCATCATTTATCCTCATAAACAAAGCCCGGAAGGCTATAAATTCATGCTTGTAGGACATAAATTTTCAAAACTACTAAGATTCTATAGACAAACCCCCTTCCCCCTTGCCTAAAATTTTAATGCCAAACCCCAAAAACATTAAAAGAAAATAAAGAAAAACTTCATTATTTATCTAAGGCTCCATTTCATTCTAGTGGTTCACAAAATTTTGACAAAAATCTCAGTATTAGTAAAATTTCACAAAACAAAAACCACCCCATTAAATCCCTACCAATTCACCTACTCCCTAATAAATATCCAAAACTACG